CAGTTCGCCGCCATAGAACTCAACAGTTACACCTACTTGTTCGACACTATATTTTGATTCGGCCCTTCTAAAAGGAACATCGGCTCTAACAATTCCGTCCCCATCGACCAAAACAACTGGAAATGTTTCAAAAAACGTAGGCATACGACGTACAAAAAGTTCACGCCCCTCTTTATCTCTAAAGATAGGATGTCCTAACCACCCAACAGCTATTCCATCCCCGCTGTCCATTGAGCCCGCTCTGAATAATCCCCCTTTTGCCGGATTATTGCCGATGTAATCATAAAAAGCCAGTTTTTCAGGAATTTTCGACCAAGCTTCGGATAAACTTTGATTTTCGGCTAAGCCAGCACCAATTCTTCTATATATTTCTTGTTGGAAGTATCCTTGATCCCATTGATAGCGCGTGGGACCAAACAATTCAATCGGGGTAGTTGCTGAACCATACCACATAGTTCCAGCAACTACAAAAGCTGCAAAAAAGACAGCAGCAATACTACTGGAAAGGACGGTTTCAATATTTCCCATACGTAATCCTTTGTATAGGCGTTGGGGTGGACGAACACTAAGATGAAATAGACCTGCCAATATGCCTAAGGTCCCTGCTGCAATATGATGAGAAGCTATTCCTCCCGGAACAAAAGGATCAAAACCCTCCACACCCCACGCTGGATTTACGGCCTGTACCCTTCCGGTTAGTCCATAAGGATCGGACACCCATATTCCAGGACCATACAATCCTGTTACATGAAATGCACCAAAACCAAAGCAAGCCACCCCTGAGAGAAATAAATGAATTCCAAAGATCTTAGGCAAATCCAAAGAGGGTTTTCCTGTACGTTCATCAGTAAATATTGCTAGATCCCAATACACCCAATGCCAGATAGCTGCCAAAAAACACAAGCCAGAAAACACAATATGTGCCCCGGCCACACCTTCGTAACTCCAAATACCCGGATTGCTTACAGTCCCCCCTGTGATACTCCAACCGCCCCACGAATTCGTTATTCCTAAACGAGTCATGAAGGGTATAACGAACATACCCTGTCTCCACATTGGATCAAGAACAGGATCAGAGGGATCAAAAACGGCTAATTCGTATAGAGCCATCGAACCGGCCCAACCAGCAACCAGAGCTGTATGCATTATATGGACAGCAATCAAACGACCGGGATCATTCAATACGACGGTATGAACACGATACCAAGGCAAACCCATGGAAATACCCCTTTATCAACGAAAAATAGACACAATGTAACTTTATTGCATTGGAAAAAGCTATGCTCTGGACCCCCTTTTTTAGGGGATTCTCTCGGGGAAAGGATTAATATTTGTTTGATGCTTTTCGTAATAATTACTTTTAGTAATAATGAAACTATTTTGTTCATAGGAACAAAAAGAAGCAGATCTATTCTATACCCGATAAGTAATAATACGCAATGGTAAGGGGGTTGATACCATTTTATATGAGTGAATGTATATGTATTTGTTCATCATTCAAAGTACTCATTTGTAAGAATTTTCCTTTATTCATTTTGTTTTCTTTTTTTATGAACTTAGTCAATCTATGGATAAAATAGGATAATAAAATCATATAGTATTAGGCCACTAAACCCATTTGTTACGCTTTCACATCAAAGTGAGATATAGTACTTAATTTTTCTTTTATTTAATGCCTATTGGTGTTCCAAGAGTACCCTTTCGAAGTCCTGGAGAGGAGGATGCAGTGTGGATTGACGTATAGTGCGACTTGTCAGATATATTGGGCATACGGTATTTCCCCGTTCTCTTCCCCGATCGAGATATCCCCTCTTTCGCCCGAGAAAGATTGATTCAATTATCAAAAATTTGGAGCGTGAAGTGCAATTAGGTCCGTTTTTTAGGGAGGGTATACGGATTAATATTTTCAATTAGAATAATTTATGGTTGGCTTGGTTAGACCAATCAAATGAAGGATCAGGCTCCGTTTAGAAAAAAACCAATCGGTAATAAATCTATTTATGATTACGACTTAATATCATATTTTAATTTTAATTATTTCGATTTATTTAGATATTTAGAAATAAAAGCGATCTCAAACTGTTAATCAATCGAATAATATGATGAATGCGTTGAATATTTGTGGGAAGACATGAAATAAATTGAGAAAAAAATAAATAAATAGGTAAGTCGTAGCAAAAGGACGTGGTATTGGGGCGTTTGTCCTATATGTACAAATCCAAATCGGGCGGATCTTTACTCGGAGTAGAGCATAAACCTAAAAAAAATTGAAGAAGCCCAGTCAGGAACAAGAAAATTACATCGCGATTTAGATTGTATCTCGATGAAACAATACATCAATGAAAAGTTAGTCAGATAAGCTTAGCAATTTTTTTAGATAAACAAAACAGGCCAAAACTCATCTTTCTTAAAAAATGAAAGAAAAGTCCATTTTATTGTATTTTATTGTATAAGTTAAAAAACCTGTTATGAAAAAAAAGCTAGAATCTACACATTGATTCCTTTTTTTCATTATTTTTGTTGAACCGTATGCATCAAAAGGTGCATGTACGGTTTCTAAGGGATACCATTTTATCCCAACCAACCGACTTTATCGAGAAAGATTGCTTTTTTTAGGCCAAGGGGTTGATAACGAGATCTCGAATCAACTTATTGGTCTTATGGTATATCTCAGCATAGAGGATGAGACCAAAGATCTGTATTTGTTTATAAACTCTCCTGGCGGGTGGGTAATACCCGGAGTAGCTATTTATGATACTATGCAATTTGTGCGACCTGATATACAGACAGTATGCATGGGATTAGCCGCTTCGATGGGATCTTTTATTCTTGTCGGAGGGGAAATTACCAAACGTCTAGCATTCCCTCACGCTCGGCGCCAATGAGTTTTTTATTTGATTTGAGAGAAAAAAGACAACTATGCCTTCGCTCTATATGAAATATGAATATTAAGTAATAATAGCATGGCACTTCGAATTCGATATGAGAAATGTTTTTTAAACCCTTAGATTACGTATCGAAAGAGTAGTATGAGATAAAAAGGCATTTTCAATTTTAGTCAATCTATCGGGAGGCCTATTTCAGCGTCACAAACTTTTTTGTTTTCACACCAGGGGGCTAACAATATTTAGGTTATGAAAGAATATGAAAATAAATCTTGTTTTTTTATTTGAAAAAAAAAAAGAAACTTTGGGATTGCTAAATAACAGACGAAATAAATATATAAAGCAACGGAACCATCATAGTATTTTTATAGGATTTTTGAACTACTAAAAAAAGAAGGGTGGTTATTGGATCATTTACCAACCTGAGTCTGATCGACTCTATCATTTATTTTATATTTCTTCAATGTAAGTAAGGTAAAAAAAAGGCGAATTCCATTATAGAGCCGTATGCAATGCGCAAAAGATGCCTGTACGGTTGTTCAATTATATCTTTTTTGATTTTTATTATTCTTTATCTATTCACCTTTCACTTTCATCATGAGAGATAGAAGAAACATTTTTTGTGTTATATCATATATTATATCATCAGGGTAATGATCCATCAACCTGCTAGTTCTTTTTATGAGGCACAGACGGGAGAATTTGTCCTGGAAGCGGAAGAGCTGCTGAAGCTGCGCGAAACCATCACAAGGGTTTATGCACAAAGGACAGGCAAACCCTTATGGGTTGTATCCGAAGACATGGAAAGAGATGTTTTTATGTCAGCAACAGAAGCCCAAGCTCATGGAATTGTTGATCTTGTAGCAACTGAATAAAAAAGAAAAAGAACAAGGATTTCACATGAATTCGTGATTTGGTATTTTATCTTCTTACCGAATTTACTATTCTATTTCTAAATTTCTTAATATAGAAATTAAAAATATAGAAAAAAAAAAAAAAAGAATTCCTAAGTATCCGGTTAAGATCGATCTAAACCAGCCCATTATCTATATGATTCAACATGCCAACTATTAAACAACTTATTAGAAATACAAGACAGCCAATCAGAAATGTCACGAAATCCCCCGCTCTTGGAGGATGTCCTCAGCGACGAGGAACATGTACTAGGGTGTATGTGCGACTCGTTCAGACCGTGGACTAGGAGAAAACACTTGATCCAGTATCACCGATCCGTACCAGTGAGTAGGATAGAATGGACGAACTCCATTGAATATTCAATAGCTTAAAAAAAAAGATCTATCCTTCGATTAGGGTATCAAATGTATGGTTCCCGTTGGTGCAAATCCAATCACCTCAATTTAAAATTTAAGATAAGATGAGAAAGGATTCCCCATTAATAGCAAATGGTATTCATTAAGCGGGGGAAATTTTTTTTTTAAAAAAGGTCAAAATTTTAGGCTTTATTCTTGCAAGAACGGACTAACAGGGTCAGCTACTCAGCAAATCTTCATAATTAAATACCGTTACTGTATAAATGGATCTCGTTGTGAAAGATCTAGTACTAGATAATTTTGGGTAGAGCCAAAGAGTGTGAACTGTACAAGTTAACAATAACATTGATTAAATGAAGGAAGGGCTCCGGTGTATAGAGAGGACCTCACCGTTTAAGAAGTAACCATAGAAACGACGGAACCCACTAGAATCCATTTTTATTTATTATTTACTATGTGTTTTTGATACTTAGTATCAATACAATTTTTATTTCTAGGCGAAATGCCTAAAAATAAATCGTGGTCGGGAAGGTTAGAGTAGCAAAAGCCATTGGAATTTTTATTTTATACATTGGAAGAATCCGTTTTGTTATTAATAGACTAGGACACGGGAAGGGAATAACTGAAAGAAAGGAAATCAATTAGTTATTCATCAAAGTTTCATTTATTCAATGACCAGAATTAAACGAGGGTATATAGCTCGAAGACGTAGAACAAAAATCCGTTTATTTGCATCAACTTTTCGAGGGGCTCATTCAAGACTTACTCGGACTATTACTCAACAGAAAATAAGAGCTTTGGTTTCGGCTCATCGGGATAGGAGTAGACAAAAGAGAGATTTTCGTCGTTTGTGGATCACTCGTATAAATGCAGTAATTCGAGATAATAAAGTATACTTTAGTTATTGTAAATTAATACACAATCTGTACAAGAAACAGTTGCTTCTTAATCGTAAAATACTTGCACAAATAGCTATATTAAATAAGAGTTGTCTTTATATGATTTCCAATGAGATCATAAAATAAAGTAAAATAAAGAGAGTGAAAGGAATCTGTTGGAATGTTTTAAATGGAGTTCCCTGTAGAATGAACTCTGGGAAGGTAGAGTAGAAATTAGTATGATAAAATATGAAAACGTCGTCAAAATGAAAATGAAGAAACACGTTCAATAAAAAATATTTCTTATTCTTCCCCAATTTTTTTTTTCAAACGACACGACAATCAAATCTGTATTTTCTATTTTTAGAAAAAAAAGCGTCAATCCGCATTTGAGTTTGGATTGGAATTTTTTTGATTCCATTCAAGAGTAAGCCTATTTTTTTCTGGTTCTAAGACCTGGAGTTCTAGCGGTTGACTCGCTTCTTTCAAATTGTTTCTCATTATTAAGAAAAGGTAACGGAGATAAAATACGAGCTTGTTTTATAGCAATAGTAATTAATCGTTGTTGTTTTAAGGTCAATCGATTCACCCGTCTAGATAATATTTTTCCTTGTTCGCTAATAAATCGACTAATTAAACTCATGTTTCTATAATCAATTCGATCCCCCGATTGGATCGGAGGCAAACGCCTACGAAAAGATCGCTTGGATTTAAGAAAGATTCGCTTGGATTTATCCATGGTTTGTTTATTCCTTATCCTATCCTATTTCTTAATTCTCCATCACGGTTGATCTGATCGAAATAGGATTTGGTTTGTTTATATTTAAATTAATATATATTAGATATATCTAATATGTCATTTTTGATCTTCCTTAGAACGGAAGACCGACACACGAGTGACTGGTTAAATCTATTTCTTTATCTCCCCGTGAATCGTATGTTTATAACAACAGGGACAGAATTTTCTCAACTCCAATCGACTAGGCGTATTATGTCGATTCTTTTGAGTAATATATCTGGAAATGCCCGTTGATTCCTTATTAAGACGATTTCGAACACAACTGGTACATTCCAAAATCACCGTTACTCGGACATCTTTACCCTTGGCCATGAGCCTCCTTTAGTTTTTGATTCATTCAATTCTTTAAATTTCCGATCCGAAATGAGGAAGAAGAAAGGAACAAAAAAACAGGTAACTCGAAATCTAATTATGAAAGAAAGATTTCGTTGCAATAAATCAATATATTAATAAGTAAGTAATATAATGATTTCTAACTATATTACTAGATTTAGAATTTTTAATTTCCGAACAACATTTCATTTTTATTTAAGTATCTTGTATGATATTGTTGCCCCAATCATAACATTTCACTCTATTTTTTATTAATTTTATTTTAATTTGAGCTCGGCCCGAGTTACTAGTTTCACCGAGGGGGAATCCCCTTTTTGTTTTTCTAACGTATATTCGAAAAAAAGAAGGGAGGGGTTTAGTTACAGATATTTGATTCTATCTCTAATCCTCTCCCCCCCCTACTATATCAATAACTAGAATTAAAAAAAGATCAATAACGAGAATTAAAAAAAGGGGAATATCAACGCATCCGGAAAAAAACGATTGATCTCTATCAATAAACCTGCTAAAGATCCGAACCATAGAGTACTTACTACCGGTGCCACAGAGAGATATGTTTTTAGATCTCGCATTTTAAATTCTCCTCCTTCTTTATTATTTCTAATACATAATGCTAATACATATATAACCAGATGTGTATATGTACTTAATGACTGACCGCTTTTATTTGTACGCGGAATCCCTAATTCAAGTTGAAATGTACAAAATAGATCGTATTTTTCTTAATCTTAAAAGAAACAAGCATGCCCCTTTAGGCCAGAAATTCTCGAAAAATAGTCATTATTTTTTATAGGGTCTCATATTTATTTCATACTTTAAAATATAATAAATATAATCTTTAAAATATAATAGAAATAATAGATAATAGAAGTCCGTTACTATTACTATTTTGAATATAAATATATGTTATATGAGACCAAAAAGAAGAAATGACAAGATATTTGTGTATATCAATGGAAGAAATAAAAATATGGAAAACAAAAAAGGGATTCTCTACAATGACACTGTAGACCAATTGAAAGGGATGTAGCGCAGCTTGGTAGCGCGTTTGTTTTGGGTACAAAATGTCACGGGTTCGAATCCTGTCATCCCTACCTATTACTTATCTTCTGAACAGTAACAGGGGAGATCGATTAAAAGAAAAGTGGATACATAAAAAATCTTTAATTTTTTTATAGTATATATCCAAGACGTATTGGGGTTACAAAATATTCTTTGTGATAATAAAGCGCTCTTAGTTCAGTTCGGTAGAACGTGGGTCTCCAAAACCCGATGTCGTAGGTTCAAATCCTACAGAGCGTGATTCTGTGTTCTTGTTAGTCGCGCTAGATCGA